AAAGAGTACGAAAAAAAAATATTTTTTCCTTATTTGATCGGATTAAAAAGAAACTTTGGGATTGCTGAATCACAGACAAAAAAAAGAAAAAATAAACATATAAAGCAACGGAGCCATCATAGTATTTTTGAACTCCTCCGAAAGGAAGGATGGCAATTTGATTATTTACCCATCTGAGTCTGATAGATTCTATTTTCTCTTTCTTCAATAGAAAGGAGGGGGGTCAATTTTCTTGTAGAGCCGTATGCACAAAAGATGCCTGTACGGTTGTTCAATTCTATCTTTTTTCTATTCTTTATCTTTCTTTTCTCTTTGCTTTATCATGCGAGATAGGGGAAGCTTTTATTTTGTTATATCATCAGGGTAATGATACATGAACCTTATAGTGCTTTTTATATGGCACAAGTAGGCGAATTTGTCATGGAAGCGGTAGAACTGATGAAACTGCGTGAAACCCTCACAAGGGTTTATGCAGAAAGAACGGGCAAACCCTTCTGGGTTGTACACGAAGATATGGAAAGAGATATTTTTATGTCAGCAACAGAAGCCCAAGCTTATGGAATTGTTGATTTTGTAGCGGTTCAAGGAAAATAACATGGATTTCGCGCAAATCTGTGATTTGAGATTTTATCTTCGAATTGAATATTCTATTAAATAGAAGTAATTCACCATCATTCGGTTAGGATCAATCTAAACCAACCCATCATATTATGTATACGATTCAACATGCCAACTATTAAACAACTTATTAGAAATACAAGACAGCCAATCAGAAATGTCACGAAATCCCCCGCTCTTCGGGGGTGCCCTCAGCGTCGAGGAACATGTACTAGGGTGTATGTGCGACTCGTTTAGATCATGAGCTGGCACAAAAGCAAGAAAACTACTTTTACAGTATCAATGATCAGTACCGGTGAATGGGATAGGATGGAAAAAGGAACTCCATCCATTATTAAAAAAAAACTCTACCATATCCCTCTATTGTGTATGAAGTTTATGGTTTCCGTTGGTGTAAATCCAATCACCTGAATTTAAGATGATAAGAAATTCTCCATTGGTAACAAATGGTTATCCATTAAGCGGAGGAAATCTTATTTAAACGGACTAAGAGGGTCAGCTACCCAGCAAACTTTCATAATTAAATACCGTTACTGTATAGGTAGATCTGATTGTGAAAGACCTATTACTGGATAATTCATGGGTAGAGCCAAAGCGTGTGAACTATACAAGTTCCCAATAACATCAATTAGTTGATTAAATAGTAAATTAAAGTATAAAGTAAAGGCTCCGGTGTATAGAGAAGACCTCACCGTTTAAGAAGTAACCATAGAAACGAAGGAACCCACTATTTCTTTTTTTATTTCTTTTATTTACTATATTTTTGATACCTAGGAAAATACAATTTCTTAGTTCTGTCTTATTTCGCAGTGAAATACCTAAAAAAAAAATCGTGGTCGGGAAGGTTAGAGTAGCCAAAGCCATTGGAATTTTGATTTTATACATTGGAAAAATTCGTTTTGTTATTAATAGACTAGGAAGGGGGAAAAGAATAACTGAAAGAAAGGCAATCAATTAGTTATTCGTCAAAGTTTCATTTATTCAATGACCAGAATTAAACGGGGATATATAGCTCGGAGACGTAGAACAAAAATTCGTTTATTTGCATCAAGCTTTCGAGGGGCTCATTCAAGGCTTACTAGAACTATTACTCAACAGAAAATAAGAGCTTTAGTTTCGGCTCATCGGGATAGGGATAGGAAAAAGAGAGATTTTCGTCGTTTGTGGATCACTAGGATAAACGCAGTAATTCGCGAAAGGGGAGTATCCTATAGTTATAGTAGATTAATACACGATCTGTACAAGAGACAGTTGCTTCTTAACCGTAAAATACTTGCACAAATAGCTATATCAAATAGGAATTGTCTTTATATGATTTCGAACGAAATCATAAAGGAAGTAGATTGGAAAGAATCCACCAGAATAATTTAAATGGAGTTACCCGGAGAATGAACTCCGGGAAGGTAGAGTAGAAATTAGTATGAGAAAATATACTAAAGTAGTCAAAATGAATGAACACGTTCAATTCAATAAAAACAGATTTCTTTTTTTCCGATTCATTTTTTCTTACGACACGATACTCAAATCTAGATTCACTCAAATCTAGATTCTTGTAATTATGATTCAAGTGAAGAAAAAGTAAGCCTATTTATTTCGGGCTTTAAAACCAGTAGTTCTAGCGGTCGACTCGGTTCTTTCAAATTGTTTCTCATTATTGAGAAAAGGTAACAAAGATAAAATACGAGCTTGTTTTATAGCAAGAGTAATTAATCGTTGTTGTTTCAAGGTCAATCTATTCACACGTCTTGATAATATTTTTCCTTGTTCACTAATAAATCGACTAATTAAACTCATGTTTCTATAATCAATTCGATCCCCCGATTGAATCGGGGGCAAACGCCTACGAAAAGATCGCTTGAATTTAAGAAAAGGTCGCTTGGAT